ATAGATTAGGGTCGTGATTCATATTTGATATTTCAGTAGTATACGTACGTATCTAGGGTCCTCCTTTCCGGAGTTTCGATAGAAGGATTTCTCTACCTACCGATGTAGTAAAGTCAACCCTATTCGTTAGAACAGCTTCCATTGAGTCTCTGCACCTATCCTTTTTTTTTATTCTCGCTTTATGAACTTTTGTTTGTTTTCTGAAAACAGGATTTGGCTCAGGATTGCCCATTTTTAATTCCAGGGTTTCTCTGAATTTGGAAGTTACCACTTAGTAGGTTTCCATACCAAGGCTCAATCCAATCAAGTCCGTAGCGTCTACCAATTTCGCCATATCCCCCTTTCCCTTACTTATACTTATGAAACCGAGATCTCATTGTAATCCCACCCCTACTTACTCTTCATTTAACCGTTGAATTCATTAGATACGGATACCTATTCCTATATCGAAAAAGCGTCTCTATTTCTTGCCCATACTCTTTTATCTCTATCGGAGGACCAGACCCATATTTGGTTTAATCAGAAATTATTCTATCATTGATGTATCCGCAATTCAATATGGATGGATATATCCCACATATAGATGTTTTTCCCTCTCTTTTTTTCCCGTGCTATATGGAATACTGGAACGGTCGATATTCAATTCATTCTTCTTTTTTGTCGTCCTACCTCCTCCCTTTCCGAATGAAACCAGAGGAATGTCTCATTATGATCTGGATTGCAGCCTTATCCTTATCTTTTCCTTAGGACTGATCCCATATACTTACTATAATACCATATACTTACTATAATACTCTAATAGTATTCATATAATCTGTTATAACTACTCTAACTAAGTGAATTATTATTAATAATTAATATTAAAATAATATATTAAAAAAAATATTAAAAAAAAAAAATATTAAAATTAAGAATATTAAAAAATAAGAATATTAAAATATTAATAAAATATTAATAAGTTAATTATTATTAGAATGAGTATTAGAATGAGAATATTATCTATAAAAAAACGAAACTATAAGAATTTTCAATACACTAGAAATTCTATTTAACTATTTCATTATATTTTATTTTAATCTATTTTAAACCATAAACCATATAAATTAGTATTATATATAGATTCTATAGATTATAGATTATATAGATTCTATCTAATAACTAAATTCTATCTAATAACTAATATAATAACTAATATAAGAATATAAGAAGTCGTATTATCTATTATTACTATTATTATCTATAATATTATCTATAAATATTATCTATAATTATAATTAATAATTATAATTACTATTAATCTATAATTAATAATTATAATTACTATTAATATACTATTAATAGACAATGATACTATTAATAGACAATGGCTAAGATCCTAGTAGTTTCCCGAATTCCTATGCACTATTTCTGTTACGTAAGCCCGCTTAGCTCAGAGGTTAGAGCATCGCATTTGTAATGCGATGGTCATCGGTTCGATTCCGATAGCCGGCTTTTCTCTATTTGTATTTGTTTTGTTCAATTTTTTTCCATGATTGATAATGCCTCCTTGAGATCAAGAAATATTGAAAAGACTTCTCCCTTTTCTCCAAATGTCGATGTCGGGTCAACATGTCGATGTCGGGTCAACAATCTATTATGTTGCGGGAACTTACAACTATGAATAAAAAAAAACGGACTGGAGTAGTTAGATCTCTACAGAACAAATCAAGGAAGGGATACTTAACTTCCTATACTTCCTATATTCCTATATACTTCCTATATTCCTATATATAATATACAAAATAATCCAGATATTGATACAATTCATTTAATTTTAATTATTCTTTGTAGTACTTCAGTGGATTTAGCTTCGTTTAGTTCAGTCTTAATTCTTAATTTATTTATTTTATTCTTTATTCTGTAAAATTGAATTTCAATAAAAAAAGGAGTCTTTATGTCTCGTTACCGAGGGCCTCGTTTCAAAAAAATACGTCGTCTGGGGGCTTTACCGGGACTCACCAGTAAAAGACCTGGATCCGTAAGTGATCTTAGAAACCAATCGCGTTCCGGGAAAAGATCTCAATATCGTATTCGTCTAGAAGAAAAACAAAAATTGCGTTTTCATTATGGTCTGACAGAGCGGCAATTACTTAGATATGTTCGTATCGCTGGAAAAGCCAAAGGGTCAACGGGTCAGGTTTTACTACAACTACTTGAGATGCGTTTAGATAACACCCTTTTTCGATTGGGTATGGCTTCGACCATACCGGGAGCCAGACAATTAGTTAACCATAGACATATTTTAGTTAATGGTCGGATAGTGGATATCCCAAGTTATCGCTGTAAACCTCGCGATATTATTACTACGAGGGATGAACAAAGATCCAGAGCTCTGATTCAAAATTATATGGATTCATCCCCACGCGAGGAGTTGCCAAAACATTTGGCTCTTGACCCATTCCAATATAAAGGAATAGTAAATCAAATAATAGATAGTAAATGGATAGGTTTGAAAATAAATGAGTTGCTAGTCGTGGAATATTATTCTCGTCAGACTTGAACCTAATTAAAATAACAAAGCTTCAGACAATTTTGTCCCCTTTTTTCGCCGAAGTAAATAGATCTAAGGGATTTAATCCGGATTTTGTTTTTCCCCCATTCACATATCGCAAATGGATCCGCGGCTAGATTCTCAATCCTTGTCCACTCTTTCCGATATTTTCTGTACCACAGTAATTTATAGAATCTCTAGAAAAGAAAGGACTTACTGTTACTGTTAGATTAGGATAATGGTATCCGTTGTTATTTGATTTGATACATTGCGGTCTGTAACATTGGTGAATTAGGTGAAGGTACGGAAAGAGAGGGATTCGAACCCTCGGTAAACAAAAGCCTACATAGCAGTTCCAGTGCTACGCCTTGAACCACTCGGCCATCTTTCCTATATAATCTCAGGATTATGGCCCAAAACCCAAGTGAATAGTGAGTTATTCTATTTCAATACGAGTACGACCAATCAATTATAAATCGAAAACTTTTCGTCAAAGAAAGGTCTTCTTTCGAGGCTCGAGGGATAAAAAAACAAATTTTTTTCTTGTTACTTGTTAAATTGTTACTTGTTAAATATAACATTAACAAAAATATATATCTATTCATTTTGTCAAGACGATGGCCCTCTCATCTTATTCGGATATTTATACCGGATCGCATTAAACCAATGAATTGGAACAAGTCAACGAACTCTATTTTATACTATACTATGGTTCCATAGGAATTCAAAAATGCCTTTCTTTTCTAGTTTCCGATTTCTCAACAACAACTCTTCTCATGAGCTACCCAATGGATCTATTACAAATTCATCAGTCGTCCTATTCTTTTTATATTTTATTTAATTTAGATTGTATCGTGTATACACGCTATTCACACAAAATGGATGGTTATTCATGGAATGGTTATTTGATTCTTTTTCCTCTTTGGATCATAATCAAATAAAAACTCTTCGAGTTATCCGAATCTGTAGAAAAAATGCAATCCCGCGATTCCTCCACTTCGATAAAATCGTAAGATTTGGTATACTACATTGGACTGAAATCCAATCGGATTCCAACATTTCCTATCCATCCCTGTCCAAAGGGGACAATTTGAGTGGAAAGTCCACATCTTTTTTTTTTTAGAATGAATCTGTTTTTATGTGATTTCGTACTGTACAATTCCTTTGTTTGTGGGATCATTTTCCCCCGAGGGGGGTAATGAGAAGAATTATAGAATAGATTGTAAACTATGCCTAGATCTCGGATAAATGGAAATTTTATTGATAAGACCTCTTCAATTGTAGCCAATATCTTATTACGAGTAATTCCGACAACTTCGGGAGAAAAGGAGGCATTTACCTATTACAGAGATGGTGCGATTTGATTCTTTTTTTTTTTATTTATTTTTATTTATTATTATTTATTTTTATTTATTTTTATTATTTATTTTTATATTATTTATATTATTATATTTATTTATTATTTATATTATTTTATTTATATTATTATATTTATTATTATATTTATATTTTATATTTATTATTATATTTATATTATTTTATATTATTTAAATATATTTAATATATTTAATATATTTAATATTTAATAATATTTAATTATTTATTATATTTAATTATTATTTAAATTATTATTTATTTTATTTATTATATTTAATTTATTTATTATATTATATTTAATTATTTATTATATTATATTATATTTATATTATATTTATTATATTTATATTTTTATTATATTTATATTTATTATATTTAAATTTTAAATAATATATTTAATATTTAATTTATATTATATTTATTATATATTATATTTTTATATTTAAATTTATATATTATATTTAAATATTTATATATTATATTTAAAATTTATATATTATATTTAAATATTATTATTATATTTAAATAATATATTTAATATTTCATTTAAAAATTTAAATAATATATTTAAATAATATATTTAATATTTCATTTAAAAATTTAAATAATATATTTAATATTTAATTATTTTTTAATTATTTATATTTTTTAATTATTTATTATATTATATTTATTATATATTTTATTATATATTATATTTATATATTATATTATATTTAAATATATTTTTATATTTATATATTATATATTTTATTATATATTATATTGAAATATTATATTTAAATATATTAATATATTTATATTTAAATATATTTAATATTTAATTATTTTAATTATATTTTTAATTATATTAATTATAATTAATAATATTAATTATAATTAATATTAATTATAATTATTATATTATATTATTTATAATTATTTTATTTATAATTATTATATTATATTATATATTATATATTATTATATATTTATAATATTTATAATTATAATATATTTATATTTAATTATATATTAATTATATATTATTATATATTAATTATATATTTATATTATTATATATTCTATTTTTAATTATATATTTATAATTATATATTTATATTATATATATTTATATTATTATATATTAATATATTATTATTTATTAATATAATATAATAATATAATTATGAATTCTTATTATATATTATTATTTATATTTATATTATTATATATTATTATTTATTAATATAATTAATATAATATAATAATATAATTATGAATTCTTATTATATATTATTATTATTATTTATTAATATAATAATATAATTAATATAATAATATAATTATTTATTAATATTATTTATTAATATTTTATTAATATAATAATATAATTATGAATTATTATTATATATTATTATTATATATTATATTATTATTATTATATATATAATATATATATTATTATTATATATATATATTATAATATATATATATTATATAATATTATATTAAATAATATTATATTAAATATTAATTTATATTATATTAATTTATATTATATTAATAATTATTATATTATATTATATTAATATTATATTATTATAATTATAATAATTATATTAATATTATGTTTTATTTTATGTTTTATTATATTAATTAATATTATATTTTAATATTATATTATGATTATGTTATAATTTATGTTATAATATTTTAATATTATGTTATAATATTATGTTATGATTTATTTACCGACCTTCTTCAGTCTTACGAGAAAGAGACGTGATTCGGGATACAAAGAAAAAATATTCTTGAAATAAACCTAAGCTTATTGAAGGTGAAGTTTGGAGATAGAACAAGTCCTTCTGTCGTGTATCCCCGATTGATGCAGCCTCAGATGCTTCAACTGTCGATTCTAGTATTGAGCGAGAGGTTACACCTATGGGTTGCAGGTCAATCCTACTCCACTAGTACCAATAGGCCGCATAGGGGAAGAAGCACTACACCTAGGAATCAACAACACAAAAACTTTGTTATAAATGACCCCTTTTCCTTATTGGGATCGGGACTAACAAGAATGGTTGGGACAACAAACATCCATCTCGTTTGTCCTTTGGATACCCGTATAACCATCGAAGATCGTTGAAGTGACTAATTCCTGGAAATAGAAGGCGTTGAGGACAAAGAAATTGTTGGAGTTACGATTTCTATCTAGCATCAACACGCTTGGTGTTAAGAAAAGATGGACCTCTTGCAGGAAGGCTGGCTAGAGATTTCTTGTAAAAACACCAGCCCCCATCAGTTCATAATGAGAATATTTCAATCTTTTTTGATTCCCTAGATTATTCCCCTTATTACTATGCACAGAAGGGAGGAGCCGTATGAGATGAAAGTCTCACGTACGGTTCTGGAACGGAGATTCTTTGAATAGAATGAACGACCGTAACGGATGTCAGCTCAATCCGAAGGAAATTATGCGGAAGCTTTACAAAATTATTATGAAGCTACGCGACTCGAAATTGATCCCTATGATCGAAGTTATATACTCTATAACATAGGCCTTATCCACACAAGCAACGGAGAACATACGAAGGCTTTGGAATATTATTTCCGTGCACTAGAACGAAACCCATTCTTACCACAAGCTTTTAATAATATGGCCGTGATCTGTCATTACGTGCGACTATCTCCACTATAGAAAGAAGGAAAGCAAAAAAATCTACTAGTAAATACTAGAAACAAAATAAATAGGCTTTCTACATATGCATCGTCCAAAGCGACGATTTTTATCAGCTGTAGCAAAGAAAGAAACTTCATAGGATCCGAAATATGAAGAAATAAGTACGGCCTATATACTGGATTCTATGGATAAAGGATCTAATTGATAGAGGAAGCACCGTAAAGATCAATTAGAGAGGTTTTTGGGTCGATACAATAAGAACTGCTTACTTATGTCATGATATGAGATAAAAGTTAGGAATCAACTTATGTAATAGAGTCGATCCACTAAGAAGGTATTGAGCAGCGGTGTAGCATCAGATCCCAAAGATAGTAAGTCCTTTCTTTCTTATGGGAGAAAGTCTTTTTCAAAGATTCTATATGAATTTTTATTTTATATGAAACCGAGATAGTTACCTTTCAGAAGATTCTAACGATAGAGGAGGATGCCTGTGCTTCATTCTTCTGAAGGTGGGAGAAAAGATAAAACTGATTATTGATCAAAATGAGAGTTTGAAACTCATATAATTAACCTCCTCTGGTTAACCCGATAGAAAATGAGATAGATTTACGTTACGAGAAATCTAATTCAGTTGGAGATAGATTAAGATGGGACACCAAAAGAATTGACTACTGAGCCGTATGAGGTAGGAAACTCTCAAGTACGGTTCTAAGGGAAGGAACCACCTATTCCGACCGGGGAGAACAGGCCATTCGACAGGGAGATTCTGAAATTGCGGAGGCTTGGTCCGATCAAGCTGCTGAATATTGGAAACAAGCTATATCGCTTACTCCAGGTAATTATATTGAAGCACATAATTGGTTGAAGATCACAGGGCGGTTCGAATAAAAACACTCTCTTTTTTAATTCAATTCTAATGTTGGATCCATCA